AAACGCTGCAAAAAAAACAGCCGCGAGACTACTGGAGAGTACGGTTTCAATATTTCCCATACGCAATCCTTTGTATAGACGTTGGGGCGGTCGGACACTAAGATGGAATAGACCCGCTAATATTCCCAATGTACCTGCTGCAATATGATGAGAAGCTATGCCTCCCGGGGCAAAAGGATCAAAACCCTCTACCCCCCACGACGGATTTACAGGTTGCACTTTTCCCGTTAGTCCATAAGGATCGGATACCCATATTCCAGGGCCATATAAGCCTGTTACATGAAATGCCCCAAAGCCAAAGCAAGCCGCGCCGGCGAGAAATAAATGAATTCCGAAGATCTTGGGCAAATCCAAAGCGGGTTTTCCTGTCCGTTCATCACAAAAGATTTCTAGATCCCAATAGACCCAATGCCAGATAGATGCCAAAAAGCATAAGCCCGAAAAGACAATATGCGCTCCAGCTACACCCTCGTAACTCCAAATCCCCGGATTCGTTACCGCTCCTCCTGTGATACTCCAACCTCCCCATGAATTAGTGATTCCTAAACGAGTCATGAAGGGTATAACGAACATACCCTGTCTCCACATTGGATCAAGAACAGAGTCAGAAGGATCAAAAACTGCTAATTCATACAGAGCCATTGAGCCGGCCCAACCAGCAACCAAAGCTGTATGCATTATATGAACAGCAAGTAACCGGCCGGGATCATTCAATACAACGGTATGAACACGATACCAAGGCAAACCCATGAAAAATACCCCTTTTATCAAGACACTACGTAACTTAACTTTATTGCATTGGGAAAGACTAGGTTATGACTATTCTATGGACCTTCCTTGTTCATGGGACTATTTTCCAATATTTTTTGATTTTATTCGTAGGAACAAAGAGAAGCAAATTTATTCTATACTCGATAAGTCCCAATGCGCAATGGGCTATTCAGACCGTTTTTTATGAATAAATGCGTCCAACCTTATTTATCAGTAGAAGTACTTATTCGTATAAATTTTCATTTAGTCTTGTTGGCTTTATTTCGGAATTTTTCCCCTATGGACTTTAAAGATTTAAATAATTTAAATATCAGAAAGCCAATATTGGAAAATAAAACATATTTTTACGTTTCCCCATCAAAGTGACAGTATTTAGTTCTTTTTTATTTCAATTGATGCCTATTGGTGTTCCAAAAGTTCCTTTCCGAATTCCTGGAGAGGAAGATGCAACTTGGGTTGACGTATAGTGCGACTTGTCAGATATATTGGGTCATATGGTATTTACCCGTTCTCTACCCCGATTGAGATATCCTCTGTTTCGCCCAAGAAAAAAATTGAATTATAGAGCGCGAAGTCCAATTAGATGCATTCTAGTGGTTGGGGGGAATTGATAGTACTTAGAATAATTTATGGTTGTCTGTCGTTGTATTCACAAAATGAAGTATCCAGGCTCTGTTTAGACAAAAAACCCCAATTGGTAATATAGCTGTGTATCTGAAACGATTCCTTTTGGTTATTTGTAAAGATAAAAAAAAATGGTGATGGGAAGATTTGTCCTATATATGCAAATAAAAATCGGGCGGATCTTTACCCGGAGTAGAGCAGAAACCTAAAAAGCTGAACGAGGCCCGTTCGGGAACAAGAAAATAACATCGTGACTAGGATTGAATCTCGATAAAACAATACATCAAGAAGAACCGAAAAAACAATACATTAAGAAGAAGCGAATTTTATAAGTTTGTTGACTTGAAGAAGAAGCGAATTTTATAAGTTTGTTGACTTGTTTATATTATTCTATTATTAGAAGTCCAAGTATAAGTAGAATAAAGAAAGAAAAGAAGTCAAAATTCGTCTTTATTGAAAAACAAAGCCTTTTTATAAGAAACGTATATGACAAAAAATAGGACAAAAGAAAGAGGCCCATAAAGGATACATTGATTTTTTTGGCGCAAATAGTTTTGAACCGTATGCATTAAAAGGTGCGTGTACGGTTCTTAAGGGATACAATTATAAATTTTACCCTATTCAATCGACTTTATCACGAAAGATTACTTTTTTTAGGCCAAGAAGTTGATAGCGAGATCTCAAATCAACTTGTTGGTCTTATGATATATCTCAGTCTTGAGAATAATACCAAAGACCTGTATTTATTTATAAATTCTCCAGGTGGATGGGTCGTACCCGGAATAGCTATTTATGATACTATGCAGTTTGTAGGGCCAGAGATCCATACAATATGCATCGGATTAGCCGCATCAATGGGCTCTTTTCTCCTGGTTGGGGGAGCAATTACTAAACGTCTAGCATTCCCGCACGCTTGGCGCCAATGAGGTTTTGTCGTTGAGAGAAAAAAGAAACCTATGCCTTCACCCTATCAATATTAAGTAATAATAGCATGGCACTTCAAATTCGATATGAAAAATTTGGTTTTTTTTTTTCAAATGATTCGATTAGATATCGAGAAAGTGGTATGAAGTCAAGGGTATTTCTGATTTGATCTTATCGATCAGGGATCCAAGTCAGCGTCACAAACTTTTTTGTTTTCACACCGAAGGGCTCTTAAAATAGAATATTTATGGTTTCAAAAAGGTATAAAAAAAGAATGCGAAAAGAAAAATAAAATCTTTTTCGTTCGATAAAAAAGAAACTTTGGGATTGCTGAATCAAAGGAAAAAAAATCGATTTCAAAATCGAAAGCAATAAAATATAAAGCAACGGAACCACCATAGTATTTTATAACTCCGTCGAAAGTAAGGGTGGCAATTTGGTCATTTACCCATCTGGGATGGATTCGATTTTTCTCTTTCTTGAATGGAATGGAACCAATTGTAGAGCCGTATGCAATCCACAAAAAATGTTGCCCGTACGGTTGTTCATTCAATTCTATATCCCTGTCTTATTATTTGATTTCTTTATTATTATTTTATTCTTTATCTGTCTTTTTTTTCTGTTTGTTTCATCAGACCATATATATAACGCTTCTATGATCAGGGTAATGATTCATCAACCTGCTAGTTCTTTTTATGAAGCGCAAACGGGAGAATTTATCCTGGAAGCGGAAGAATTGCTCAAACTACGCGAAACCCTCACAATGGTTTATGTACAAAGAACTGGAAAACCCTTATGGGTTGTATCTGAAGATATGGAAAGAGACGTTTTTATGTCAGCAAACGAAGCACAAGCTTATGGAATTGTTGATCTGGTAGCAATTAACTGAACAAAAAATATATATATATATTTTTGTTCAAATCCGGGATTTTCGATTTTAGCTCCGAGTTTATCTATTAAACGGAAATAGAACAAATTAAATACTTAAAATAAAAAAAAAAAAAAAAAACTAAATAGAAAAAAAGTTAGAATCCTGTGGTTAGGATCAATCTAAACCAAACCAGACCATTATGGACACAATTCAACATGCCAACCATTAAACAACTTATTAGAAATACAAGACAGCCAATTCGAAATGTCACGAAATCCCCCGCCCTTGGGGGATGTCCTCAACGTCGAGGAACATGTACTAGGGTGTATGTGCGACTCGTTTAGATCATGAGCTGACACAAAAAAAACCAATAAACCGGGCTTGCCGCTAGGAATGATATGCCTTAGTGAATAGCATAAACAGGAAGAACGAACGCCATTCACTATTAAAAAAAAAACAAGGACAAGGTAGGAACTGATGTGTATAAAGCGTATGGTTTTCATTGGTGCAAATCCAATCACTCACCTAAGTAAGTCTCCATTGGTAGCCAAGAAAATCAAATGGTTATGCATTAAGCGGACGAAAGCTTATTGAAGTTCAAAAAAACAAACATGAAAAGTCATTTTTCACTCGGCCAAGAAAAGAACGGACTACGAGGGTCAGCTATCCAGCTAACTTTCATAATTAAATACCGTTACTGTACAGACGTGTCTCATTGTGAAAGATCTGTTACTGGATAATTTATAGGTAGAGCCAAACAGGGTAGTGTGAACTATACAAGTTACCACTAACATGAAGGAAAGGCTCCGGTGTATAGGGAAGGCCTCACCGTTTAAAAAGTAACCATAGAAACGATGGAACCCACTATTTCGTTATCCATTCAATTTATAGTTCGTTTTGGTATTGACTCTAAATAACTATAAATAGATTTTTGACACCTCGCAAAATAAAAATACAATTTCTTTTTTCTTTCGAATTTCGCAGTAAAATACCTAAAAAAATCGTGGTTGGGAAGGTTATAGTAGCCAAAGCCATTGGAATTTATATTTTATACATTGGAAAGCCGTTTGGTTATTAATAGACCTGAAGAATAACTGAAAGAAAAAAATCAATTAGTTATTGTCAAAGTTTTGTTTATTCAATGACCAGGATTAAACGCGGATATATAGCTCGAAGACGCAGAACAAAAATTCATTTATTTGCATCAAGTTTTCGAGGGGCTCATTCAAGACTTACTCGAACTAGTACTCAACAGAGAATAAGAGCTTTGGTTTCGTCTCATCGGGATAGGGAAAAGCAAAAGATCAATTTTCGTCGGTTGTGGATCACCCGTATAAATGCAGTAATTCGAGAAAAGGGAGTATTATATAGTTATAGTAAATTAATACATGATCTCTACAAAAGTCAGTTGCTTCTTAATCGGAAAATACTGTCCCAACTAGCTATATCAAATAGTAATTGTCTTGATATGATTTCCAACGAAATAAAAAAGTAGATTGTAAAGAATACGCTAAACTAATTTAAATGGAGTTCCCGGAGAACGAACTCCGGGAAGGCCCAGTCAAAATTAAGACGAGCAAATATACTAAAGTAGACAAAATGAATGAAAAAAAAATATTTTTTCAGATTCATTTTTTTCGTACGACGTTAACATCCGGATTCTTGGATTTCTCAAACAACAATCCGCGGTTGCATTAGGATTGGAATTATGATTCAAGTGAACAAAGCCTATTTTTGATTTTATTTATTATTTAGTTTGATTTCTAGTTATAAGACCAGTAGTAGTAGTTCTAGTGTTCGCCTCAGTTTTTTCAAACAGTTTCTCATTGTTGAGAAAAGGTAACAACGATAAAATGCGAGCTTGTTTTATAGCAATAGTAATTAATCGTTGTTCTTTCAAGGTCAATCTATTAACCCGTCTAGATAATATTTTTCCTTGTTCACTAATAAATCGACTAATTAAACTCATGTTTCTATAATCAATTCGATCCCCCGCTTCAATTGGGGGCAAACGCCTACGAAAAGATCGCTTGGATTTAAGAAAAGGTCGGTTAGATTTATCCATGGTTTGGTTTGTTTGTTTAGTTTATTATTCCAAAAATCCTATTTCGTAATTTTCATTGTCTTTTTTTTTTTTTTACCACAAATAGAATTTTTCTATCTTGCAATATGTTCTCCACAATAGAATGGCATTTTTCCATATCAAGCAAGGATAAGACAGACTTGATTCGATCTAGTTCTTTATTTCCCCATGAATCATATGTTTGTAACAATAAGGACAGAATTTTCTTAATTCTAATTGATTAGGTGTATTGTGCCGGTTCTTCTGAGTAATATATCTCGAAATGCCCGGTGATACTTTCTTAACACCGTTTCGGATACAACAGGTACATTCCAAAATCACTCTTATTCGCGCATCTTTCCTTTTTGCCATGGCCCTCCTTTGATTTTTGGATTTACTCAACCCGGCTGATTCAAAACGAACAAAAAGATAAGGAAGCAATAAAAAATAAAAGTTAATAAAAAATAAAAGGTACTAACGTTAAATCCAACGATAAAAGATCAAAAGCACTAAAATCAAAAATCAAAGTCATACTAAATGTCGAATATAGTTAAGTAGTACAAAAAAATAGAACTTAAAAAAAATACGCAATAAATAATAAACAATGATTTCGAAACTCTATTTCAACCTGATGGGCGGTATTTGAGTTAAAGATCTTCTATTCTTGACCCGGATCTTTATTTTCCTACTCTCCCCCATGCCTTTATTGAGATTGATATTATTACTATTATTTTATTTGAACCCTAGGATAGCAGACGTTAGATCCACTTTTCTTTTATTCTTTCTCTTTTTCTCTTTTTTCGAAAAAAAGAGAAAGAATAAAAGAAAAGTGGAAAGTGGGTAGATTAATCATTAATAATTAATATTTGATCGTATCTCTACTATTCTTACTTTCGCTCGATACCAATAACCAATAACTAGAATGAAAAAAAGGGAAATGTCAACGCATCCGGGAAAAAACGATTAATCTCTATCAATAGACCTGCTAACAACCCGAACCAGAGCGTACTTAGTACTGGGGCCACAGAGAGATATGTTTTTAGGTCTCGCATTGAAAAAGCTCCTTGTAATACATAAAGAAAGCGTATATACGGGCGGATATATCTGTACTTAAGGGTCGCTTAGAGTTGGACACGGAATACCTAATGAACTGTACAATGATCCATAATTTCTTTTCTTATTAGTATTTCTTACTTATTAGTATTTCTTATTAGTATATGTCAAATAAAACCAAAAAGACGAACTAGGCAGACAATTTGGAGAGTAAGCAGGGATGTGGAAAACAAGACAGGAATTCTCTACAATGACACTGTCGACTGATTGAAGGGATGTGGCGCAGCTTGGTAGCGCGTTTGTTTTGGGTACAAAATGTCACGGGTTCAAATCCTGTCATCCCTACCTATTGCTGCTAAAAAGGGCAGTAAGTCAGAATAAAGTGAGATCGATTGAAATTGCGAGAACTCCTTATTTTTATGAAACTATAGAATATAGATGGATTAGAAAAAGAAGCTTTATATTTACAGGATTTTTTTATTCTGATAACAAAGCGCTCTTAGTTCAGTTCGGTAGAACGCGGGTCTCCAAAACCCGATGTCGTAGGTTCAAATCCTACAGAGCGTGATCTTTTCGTCGTAGATCCAATTATACTTAAATACATTCAGCCAATTGCACAGCAATTAGACTTTTTGCTCCGCTGGAGTAAAGAAAGTAAAAGACGAATCAACAAAAAAACCAATAAAAATATTGATTAATTAATCAAAGGTCTAACTGATCACCACGCCGGTATTGTAAATATGCAGTTATGAATAATCCGGCCAAAGTAATAGGAATTAGACCTAACACGATTCCAAATAAAAAAACTTCAATCATTTACATTTTTTTTTTGCAAAGTAGAAAAAAATCGGTAATATCCATACCTAATATAGTAATCCGAATTGACGTGAATCTCAATGAGTAAGACTTAAGTAAGTAACGATAGAATCCACGGAATTTATCAGAAGGATTTACTTTCTTTTGTTTTATTTTGTGAATTATTTATCCCAAATATTAATTTTAAATAAGTCGTATCTTTCTCAGACTAATAAATAGAGCTGAAGTTAGAGTTAAAGCCACTAGGAGAAAAGCGAAATAACTAGTTATAGTAAGCATGACGCGAAAAAATCAACTAATAGTATTTTTTTTACATATGTTTTTACAAAGCATTTACCCGAGTAGGATATACCCCAATTGAGAGTTTTGGATTCATTGATCACTCTAGACAGCACGAACAAAGATAAATGAAACCGAAACTGATGCATCCTTTCGAGCATCGAGACCTCTGGCGATTCCTATTCACCTAAGCGTTTCAACTAATAGGAACTGGATCTTCTAACTTCATTCAATTCGTTGAAAACGATTATCAAATAAAATTTTCTCACTTTATTTTTATTTTTTTATTTAATTTACATAAATTAAAAATTTTCAAATAAAGTCTGATTTTTGTAGCTAGATCAAGATTTAGATTGCAATCAAACCATACCCATTGCTTCGCTTCCAATTTGTCTTGGCTTGTTTTTAGTGAATAGGATCGACTGATGATATTTGATATTTATCCCTGAAAGGAATTTTTGCAAATACAACTAAAAAAGAGTAGGTTACAAGAAAAAACTCTATCCTACTACTGTGAAAAGATAATTTATAGATCTTGCATCTACTTAAATTTAATGTGCTTCTTTCATTGTAAGAAATTTATATTAAATAGAAATATGATCAACAGGGAATATTTAGCACCTCCTTTTTTCAAATTGCGTTTGCTGTGTCAGAAGAAGGATAGCTATACTGATTCGGTATACTCTAAAGACGCCCTAGGTACAATATTATATTGATGATCCTACAAAGATTCAATTTCAGTAACTGTAACTGCCTTTCACTGATCTCATCTTTTACGGAATCGATCCTCTTTGACTGTACACGAATATTGGGAGCTGAGCATGTCTGGAAGCACAGGAGAACGTTCTTTTGCTGATATTATTACTAGTATTCGCTATTGGGTCATTCATAGCATTACTATACCTTCCCTATTCATTGCAGGGTGGTTATTCGTCAGCACCGGCTTAGCTTACGATGTTTTTGGAAGCCCTCGGCCCAACGAGTATTTCACAGAGAGCCGACAGGGGATTCCATTAATAACAGGTCGTTTTGATTCTTTGGAACAACTCGCTGAATTTAGTAAATCGTTTTAGGAGGCTCTAATCAAATGACTATAGATCGAACCTATCCAATTTTTACAGTACGATGGTTGGCTGTTCATGGCCTAGCTGTACCTACCGTCTTTTTTTTGGGGTCAATATCAGCAATGCAGTTCATCCAACGATAAACCTAATTCCGAATTATAGAACTATGACACAATCAAATCCGAACGAACAAAATGTTGAATTGAATCGGACCAGTCTCTACTGGGGGCTATTACTCATTTTTGTCCTTGCTGTTTTATTTTCCAACTATTTTTTCAATTAGTAAGACTACTAAGTCTAGGCATTCTCTTAGCTCATTTGGAAGGATCTCATCTCATAATTATCCATGACTGTTTATGTCTCTAGCACGACCACTTGATGAAATTGGAGTAAAGTGGAATAAATGGCCGACACTACTGGAAGGATTCCTCTTTGGATAATAGGTACTGTAACTGGTATTCTTGTGATTGGCTTAATAGGTATTTTCTTTTATGGGTCATATTCCGGATTAGGTTCATCCCTGTAGTAATCACACAAAGCGTAGGAACTCAACGGGATTCCCTCCTTTCTTTGCCCTCGAATCAGACAAAGAAAGTACCCGTTGGGTTCTTCGCAAGGAAAGGTAGTTCTTTTATCTAAATCACAGCAAGGAAGAGTAGTTCTTTTATCTAAATCACAAAGGGGGTTTTTTTTTTTGCTGTTTCAAAAAATATCATTCTTGTTTTTATTATTATCCGTTTGAAAAATGAACTTCATTGATTGATTACCAACAGCTCTTCCATAGTATCTATGGCTACTTTCCAAGTTAGCACAAAGGAGGAATCACTCAATTTATATTTCTGGGCTTTTTATATACTATATTTATTAAACTATAATTCTTAGATATCGTACATTTACGATACTCTCTTTATTTTAGATTTGCACTTTTTCATAAATTCATTAAATAAATTCTATTTTTCTTGTTTGTGTACTAATTTCTTGCACGGAATAAATCGAAAAAAAAAAAAAAAGTTCTGATACATTTTATTTTGAAAACAGAAACCAAAACTAGGGATTTTTGTCGAATAGGATCAAAACTCATTACTATTTCGACACAAGAAAAGGAATTTTCTACACCCCTTTCTTGTGTCAAGGACTAGTAACTAATAATGAGTCCGAAAATTATTTGTTCCCCACATTTATAGTTCGTTATATTACATATTACGCACTTATTTATTATCTATCAAACTTTTATAACATTTAACTCAGTCCCTCCATAGTAACACCAATTCGATTTGGCTAAAAATAACAAAAAAAGAGGTGGCAAAGTCATAAAAAGTCTTCCCGAAAGCCAACTATTCGGACTAGGGTCCAAGGTATTTGCCAAAGCTTGTATAAAAAATCGAAATGGAATATTTAATTAATAAGGGGCTTTTCCTACTTTCTTTTTTTGATCATACATAATTGATACCACGACTTTTCTCCTGTTTCCGAACGGGAGGTCGAGAAATGTTCGAGTCTAGAAATTCATTTCGGCCAATTGAACCTTCTCGAACTGTTTCTTTTTAAGAACCAAAAAAATTTGTGCCAAAATAACAGACGCGAAGAACACCAAAAGGACTTGGATCCGTAATGGATCTTGAAGTACTATTTCGACCTCTCCTTGACCAAATCCACCCACATTAGGATTACTCGTTAATGGTTGATCAAATTTGATGGATTCACCCTCGGAAACAAGAAGTTCTGGTCCGGGAGGGATAATATCAAGCACTTGACGTCCATCCGATGGATCTGTTATGGATATTTCGTATCCCCCTTTTTCTTTTCGTAAAATTTTACTTACTATGCCCGCTCCTGTAGCATTATAAACCGTATTGTTACTCTTGCTTCCGTCAGGATAAATTTGACCCCGACCCCGATTTCCCCCTACATATATAGGATATTTTAAGAAGTAAACATCTTTCTTATTAGCGGGGTCTGGCGAAAGAATAGGAAAGGTAATTTCAGTATATTTTTGACCAGGGACAGGCCCTATCACAATAATGTTTTTTTGATTAGGGCGATAGCTTTGAAAAGACAAATTGCCTATCTTTTCTTTTATCTCGGGAGAAATACGATCGGCAGGAGCTAATTCAAACCCCTCCGGTAAAATAAGAACAGCTCCCACATTCAAACCCCCCTTCTTACCATTAGCAAGAACTTGTTTCACTTGCTTATCATAAGGAATTCGAACAACCGCTTCGAATATAGTATTCGGAAGTACGGCTTGGGGAACCTCAATATCCACGGGCTTATTAGCTAAATGACAATTGGCGCAGACAATACGCCCAGTTGCTTCTCGTGGATTTTCATAACCCTGTTGGGCAAAAACGGGATATGCACTTGAAATGGATGTCCACGTTAGGATATATATCATGAGCGATACCGAAATAGCTCGAGTAATCTCTTCCTTTATCCAATAAAAAGTAGTTCTGGTTTGCATGGTCTAAGATCCGAAAATTTCTACAATAAATTGAGTAGGTCCCTAGTCTAGTTCCCTATCCACGATTCTGCTATTTACTGGAATCATTTCACTGGAATACTATAGGAGAAAATCCTCCTATACAAACCGTGTAATACGCAACCTATACCTATAAAGTGAACCCAAGAAATAAAATATTAGAATTGATTAGATTAATATCACTAGATCATTTCATGTATCAATCATTCATTGCATGATAAATAACTACAAGTGAAGGAGATAGCCGATTTAAATAACGGAAAATCCAATATTTAAAAATCGTATCAAGAATAACTGGAAAAGTGGAAACAAGACCAGATACTATTTGATCATTATTAACAAATCCAAAATCATTATAGACAGAACCAATCAGCAGTTCCCACCCGTGGGGTGAATGAAATCCGATACACAAATCGGTTAATAAAAGAATCGAAAAAGCTTTTACTGTATCACTTAAGTTATATAGTAATTCCTGAACCCAAGAATTAAGCCTAACAAGTTCTTTAGTACCGAAGATAGAATAACCGATTAGAATAACAAAACAAATTAGATTTGTCGAGAAGTGCAAAATCATATGGATACGATCCGCGTTGTGTATCTTGATTAATTGGAGCGTTTCTTTGTGGATTTCGATAGTCAACTTTTGGAGATCTCTTTCCGAGTATTCCTTGATTATTTGGTCCACGAAGAGGATTTCCTCTAATTCTATGAACTTTTCTAGAAGACTTTTTTCGTGCATATCATTCAAGAAAATTTCGGATTTATAGGTAGTGGACCAATTAGTAACCCAGGATTCAATACTTTTAGTAAATGAGAGAGAAAGCCACCAGGGCAAAAATAATATAGAGGCAAGATAGAAAAGAGTATTGAATGCTTTTGTTTTTGCCATTTTCAACCTGTTAATTTTGAATTAACGCGCTTCATTTGCCGACTTCATGTGATAAAATAGTTCTTTCAAACATAAACAAGATATCAAACCTCAGAAGCTATTCTATTTTCTATTTGCGATTTTGTTGAAATTGAAATCCAGAAGAAGAAATAATCAAAAATATTGTTTACAGATATATCATTACAAACAAGTCTTTCCGGCCAATGAATGGCTCAAGTAATTTAAGGACTGAATAAATAGTATTAAGATTTTGAGACAAAAAACCTCCTTTTGTATCAAAATATCCAAACTTGAACTTGATTAGTCAAAACCACAAACGAAAGGATCCAAAATGAAAAGGAACTAAGTTACAAGAATTGAAAAAAAAAAAAACAAGAAAAATTTGCTCTTTCGAAATGTTTTTGTTTAATATATCAGATGAATTGAACCGAGTAGTTCAATTTCTTACTTGTTTCAATTGAGTTGCATCGAGTTGAATACGCATAAAAAACCACAAGGGGGGGTTATGGTTGTTCCATAGAAGGCTCGACTGAACGTTTCTATTCTAGAAAAAAAAAAAAAAAGATTCGTGTATCTTTGACCAACTGCTACGAAAGCAACAAAACTACGTTTTTCAAAAGACTTCAATTGGTACGCGCAAGAAATAGGCCAATTCCGCAGCCTTTTGTTCAATTTCGCGGCTAGTCAAATTTTCATCAGTAGGGGTTAATGGAATAGCCTCCCCACCCCTGATTCCCATATAAAGTACACGGCGAGCATAAAGACCCTCTTTTACTTCTATTCTAACAGATTGAATATCTTTTAGAAAGAATCGGAGGAATATGCGACGATTTTTTCCAGGAAATCCCCAACGAAAAATGCACACTAGTCCTTCCTTTCTATCGAATCGATTATACCCACTACCTACATTCCAGCAGATTGTGCACCACAAATAGTAACTAATAAAGAGACCCGCGATCCCGTAGAAAGACATAACGAGCCCTTGTGGAAAAAAAACGATTTGCTGAGACGGAACAAAAGCTATCAAATTTCTATCAAGATAACTGGAAATTCCAACCAATAAGAATCCTAATGAACCTAAAAAAATGATAAGAGCCCAGCAAAAATTACTGAATTTGCGAGACCCCGTTATAAGTTCTAGCCATATATGTTCTGATCGACAACTCATACTTGATCCGATTATATTTTATTGTAATTGAGAGACTACCCCAAATACTACTGATTTTTACTTGTTTTGGTTCCGAAGTAACTCTCATCAACTAGTGCTAGTTCACATCAAACTAGTACTAGTTTGATGTGAACTTTTAGGAGTAATTAATCAAATTACTTAGATCTAAAATAAGACCATACCCTTCATATGATTCCAATATGGATATACATAAAGATACACTAATTTTCAATTGGAGGTATCCACATTCATCGATCCTGATCTTGATCCGGATCTGATCTCGTTGCAACTAGTTAGAATTCATTTCGCCATAGATCGGTTTCCACGGGGTCTAATAGCTTTTTACTTTATGTTCGGCGTCAATTTTACATGGTGGACCCGATTTTCTGAAATTCAAATAAATCTATGTGTTCGGCTACAAGCCTAAGTTTCAAAAAAACAAAAGGATGAGATTGGATCCTCCCAGATCTAAACAATTTTGTTTTTTTGAACATGAAGAAATAAAGAAGCCATCGCAAGTGCCGGAAATACTAGGCCTATTAAAGGCACAAAAATAGGTGGAAGATTGAAAGTTATCATAAAACCGGTACCTCGATTTACTATTTGTACCTATTTTTTTATTGGTTTTTAATATTTAATATCATAATTTAGAATTATACTTATTAGTACTAATTATAATTTCCAATTAATCTTATTACTAATAATATTAATAAATAGTAGATAGTTAAATAACTATTAAGTCCAAGGAATGTAGAACTACCCAAATCCTCTCTATCTCTACATGAAAGATACGTATGCTAATCAAGCATAGTATTTTTATTCATTTATTTGTTCTTGTCTTCTCATTTACTAAATAACGCGTTATCCTCAACTTTTGCTTTTTTATACACTCAGCTCTTATCTACACTTAGATCTTAGGTGACCAAATCAAATTCCCTTATTATTTCGATTTTATTGATTTTAGTCCTAGATTCCGCTAAGCTAACTCCTTATTTGCTAGAACAAATTTCACTTCGTGCGCTATAATTGGAATTCAAAGGAAAGAAGGCGTGGATCTTAAATAACTCACTTAAAACACTTTTTAAAAGATTACGGGGTACGATTAGGTCGAATAACCCCTTCTGAAATAAATATTCAGCCGCTTGTGAACCTTCAGGTACTGTTTTATTCAATGTTTGTTCAATTACTCTTTTACCGGCAAATGCAATGTAGGAGTTAGGTTCGGCAATAATGATATCTCCCAACATACCAAAACTCGCTGTTACACCACCGGTGGTAGGAGATGTAAGAATTGCTACATAAAATAACTTTTTAGTTGATTGATAATCATATAAGGAAGACGATATTTTAGCCATTTGCATCAAACTCAAACTTCCTTCTTGCATGCGCGCCCCTCCCGAGGCGGACACTATAATAAGAGGGAGAAATTGGTTGGTAGCGTACTCAATCAAGCGAGTGATTTTTTCCCCGACTACCGATCCCATACTACCCCCCATAAATTGAAAATCCATAACCCCAATTGCTACGGGAATACCGTTTAGTCGGCCTATGCCTGTTTGAACTGCCTCCGTTAATCCTGTCTTTCTTTGATAAGAATCCATACGATCTTTATAAGGCTCTTCTTCCGAATGAAATCCAATGGGATCCATAGAGACCATGTCTTCATCCATAGGCTCCCAAGTACCGTGGTCAATCGAAACTTCGAGTCTTTCTGAACTACTCATTTTCAAATGATATCCACATTGTTCACAAATATTCATTTTTGATTTCAAAAATTTCTTATAATTTAATCCATAACAATTTTCGCATTGAACCCATAAATGCCTGTATTTTTTAGTTTCATCGAGATCATTAGATCTTTCTCTTAGGGTTAAATCAATACTCTTTAGGCGGGGTCGTATGACGGACCCACCGCTGTCATGACTAGTTCTACGTTTATCAAAAACGAAACTAGAAATGTAACAGGTACTACTACCACTTCCACTGGAAGTATCAATAGA